CTTATAAAGTTCTTCTGTTACGCCCTGATCAATGAATCTACAAAATCCTTCAAATTGTATCTGATTAAAACTGGGTATTGTAGACATTCCCTCATTTCCATCTCCGAGCATTTTGAATTTCCTATTAATCGGAAAAATTCCATTATTGACCCATTTTTCATCAAATCATATGGATTGATCTAGCAATGATGGAATTTCTATTGTGTTTACTGAATCACATGAAATTTTAATCAACTCCATATATGTAATGTATAAAATGCATCGGAACGGAGGAAAAAAGAGAATTTTACACTCAAATTTGAATTTGTAACAGATACAAATGTAAAGGAATTGATAAATGCCACTTAGACTTATGGACTTTTGTCTAGAATCTTAAAAAAAGTGATTCAATTTCTACCATTTTTATGATATTACATATTCCACTCCCTATTAGATACCAAAAAAAATAAATGGATTCTGGATTTGCTCTGTTCGATGAGATAAATAATAACCATCAACTCTCTATTTTTGTTTGATGTTTTTTTAGCACTTAACCTTTTCATGGATTCTATCTATTGTTCAACAAACAACAAAGAATTCTCATAAAAGAAAAATCTTTTTACCTAAAATTTTAAAATTTAGTAGAATATGATTGCATAACATAGTAAGAGGGCTGGCTTGTATTTATTAAACATGTGTAGATAGCTATCTATCTTGATTTCCTCCCTTATGGCAGTTCTATTCGGGAAAGCGGTATATAAAAATTTCAATTTTATATGCAATCTATTCAATGAAAAATTGAAGGACTACCATTAATTTCCTGAGAATTGCCTATAGACATCATATATAGATATGATACCCCGGAACAATTTATGTTCCGGGGTTTACATATACTTCTATTTGCTGTTATAATTGAAATTGGAAAGGATTGTTTTATTGAAAAGAATCAATACTGATTACTTATGTATCAATTTCTATTTTCTTATATAATATAAAGTGGTCTTTATATTATATAAGAAAATTTTCGATTCAAACCCAAGAATCATTTATGAATTAACTATTCCATTTAATAGTTAATGGTTCCAATTTGTACCGAATTTTTTATTTTGTGACTGAAAAACCACATTTTCTTTTTTTTCAATAGAAAAAGGGGGGGGGTTAGCTACAAGATGAAAGTACAATAATAAAAAAAAGAAGTTTAGTAATTCCTCCACCCCAAGTAAAGGGGGGAATATTTTCATCTATTTCGTATGGTCTCATTTTGGCGGCATGGCCGAGCGGTAAGGCGGGGGACTGCAAATCCTTTTTCCCCAGTTCAAATCCGGGTGTCGCCTGATTAACAAAAAACTCGAAATCGCTTATTTTTTTGATATAACTCGCTAAATTTTTCCGGAGCAAAAGCAAACGGAGCAAGGGCACTCTTGATCCTTGCTCAATTCTAAACATCTGGGGGTTCGAGCTAAAGTGCTCTAAATCCTTGCCTCTAGGATTCAAGGATAGAATAGTGGAAGGACTTTTTTTATATAAAGATTTCCCAACTCCCGTCCACTACTAATGTAGTGTTTTAATTACTAGGTTTTGAATTAGATTGGATAGTCCGACGAAAAATCTAATTAGTGGTTGTGGAAAGGGCTGAAGAGACTTTCTATACAGACTCATGGTAGTCTCTAAGTATTGAGACATTCAATAAATATTTTCTTTATTGTGGAAAATGTACTTGTCTATATCAAATGCAAAAATCAATGCTTTTCAGTAAACCCTAGTCAAGAATGGAATAGACCGTACTCCGATTGTTTCACCGAACCAACCCTTCGACAGTAAAATAAGGATTAGATCAAATGGGAAATAAAGGTATGTGATAGATAATGATCTATCTTGATTCGATATTTTGAGTCCTTTAATCTTAATTAGACAAGAAAAGAAAGAATAGGTCTTATTTTTCCTTGATACTTCCAAATGGGTCACTGCTTATTTTACTTGTGCTTAACGTTTTCCCGATTCTACTAGAAAAATCATATCCTCTAAGAACTTGTTAGAAGCGATCCTTTCATCAATGGTGTTGGGTCAGAATCCCTTTTTGACTCTGCACCATTGATTCCACTATTATTAGTGAACAATAATGGAATAATTCCTTCATAGATATAGGGGACATAATTGACATGGATATAGTAAGTCTTGCTTGGGCTGCTTTAATGGTAGTCTTTACATTTTCCCTTTCACTGGTAGTATGGGGAAGAAGTGGACTCTAGAGGTACGACTAATTGAGTTGAAGAATCAAACCGTATCGATTCTTTTCTAGATCGTTTTGCAAAGTCTTTTGATTTTATTTGTTTACCTCTTTTTCTTTACTGGTCAAAGAGAAAAAAAGTTATGTTATGAAGTGTATACGCACCGCACTTTGTATGGGAAATAAGATATACATAGTAAGATATACATAGCGGTTATTCAAAGAGAGACTACGCATGATCTTATCTTGGGCAAATCACATATTGCCCACTTACTTTATCACTTGTTTTCTTATTTTTTTTTTTGAAAAATTGTATTTATGCTATGCTTTGCTGACTCATTTCATATCATGACTCAAGAGTTAAAAATGATGGGTTTTAGTCTTTCTTTTCAAAATCTGACGAAATGAAATTCCCAGAGAACCTTTTGGATCATCCGTTAACTCTTCGATCAATTACTTCTTCGGAATGCTAAGAAAAAAAAAATTCCTCGATTTTCTTTTATTAATATACGGCCATATCATTTTTCCTCATTGATTCTTTCGATGGATACCCAAATTCCTATTGAAAAAAATCGGAAATCGAGGAAAGGAACTCGAACCGTAATATTAAGAATTGCCTTTCGATTGATTATTAGAGATGAAGTAAAGAAATAGAATCGTAATGCTATGTACATTACCTATATCAATACGTATATCAAGAAGATATAGATTAATTTATATAATCTATATTAATCCGGTATTTTTATATAGTATACATAAAAATACAACTTGGTACATTACAATAATAGCTATTATGGTAGAAAGATTCATATCTTTCTACCATAATAGCTATCGGATCTCATAGAATACTATACCGCAAATTCGAGCTCGCCAATTTCATTTAAGACGCGAGATGAAAATCCTTTTTTTCTTCAATCATTGACTACGAAAAGAAATCAAGTTTGATTCAAATTAATTACTTTGACTGACTGTTTTTACGTAAATTATAAGTAAAAACGCAGTAGGAACTAGAATGAAAAGTGCAGTAGCAATAAATGCGAGAATATTTACTTCCATAATCTCATTGTTTTTTTTTTTATTTGGAAATAACTCGGGATTTAATCCCATAGAGATGATAAATCTTTCGCCCGTCGATTCAATGGGATGAATTACACCTCGATGATATTGAATCGGATCAATATCATGAATAACAATATCTGAGCTATCAAATCAATTTATCGTCGAGAATTGAATAGTATAACATAGGAAGATCTTTTATCCATACCGAATAAAAAATTGGATTCCTGATACAACCCCTTTATTTTTCGTTTGTATTTGGATTTGGATTTTTCCTTTTTTCCATTCTTGTTTTTCTATAACCTATCGCTATCGCCTTTCTTATACAATTATTTGCTTAAGTATCATTTAACCGCCCTTACATTTCCATTGGTTACAAACAAAACCAAACAAAGAATAGAAGCAAAATATAAAAGAAAGAGAAAGGGTTAAGTACTTTTTTTTCTGATCTAATTTTTGTGGAAAACAAATAAGTATGATAAAAAGAAGTACAAGTAAAGGGGATAAAAAAGATCTAATATTCTATTAAAATGAAAATCACTATTTTCAAATTTTTTCTTTTTGCGAAAGTATCCCGTTTTATAAAAAAAAATTATTCACCCCCCCTCTCTACGAGAGGTTGTGATCTTTATTTCATTAATATATTCATTATTTGGATTAATAATGGGATACATATATTAAAAGATCAGTGGTCAATTTGAATGAGATAGATTGTTTCAAATTCAAACTAGTAATTGAAGTTACACAAACTCGGAACCCGAAAGGGAAATAGTTTGAATCTTAAAAGTAAAAGTATTCTAATTATGTTAAATTCATTTTGGATCGTACAAGAAATGAATCCCATTTGTGTATGGGTTACCGATATATAGTAAATATAGGGTAATCTATTCTATTATCCGAATCGGAAACAATCGCCAAAGTCAGACCTAGTATGTTTTCGGTATCTCTTGGAATCCCAAATATGCTGCTACCAATAATTGTAGCAATCCACATACGTCTCGCTACTATCAATCATTATTGGGTGGGGAAATGGAAATTTTCGTATTTGTTTGATGAGAAATGTGAAACAAAAAATAAATAAAAAAAAAAAAAGAGGAATGCCCGTTGAGGTTGGGAATGAAATTCGCTATTTATATCTCTTTCAAATTCAAATCGAGAAATGAATTAATGTATTTTTTATTGGATTTGATTCCGTCGGGACTGACGGGGCTCGAACCCGCAGCTTCCGCCTTGACAGGGCGGTGCTCTGACCAATTGAACTACAATCCCAGGGAAATAAAGTGTAGAGTATACATACTCTTCTGATTGCATAGAAACCATTTCTATTTAGATAGGTAGATTAGAATTGCCGTCTTGTAACTGTAAGGTCCGAGTGATATATTGCTATCTATATGGGTGGGTCCTTGAGTGAGAACAATATGGATTACTAGTAATCCATTCGTTATTTCCAAATCAAGTGGAAATCCATTTTTCAATCAAAAACAAATTATTTACTCTTTTCCTTCCATTTTATACTTAGAAATCCTGATAGGAAATTAGGTTGTTAGCAAAATTATAATTTGTAGTAACAAATAAAAAGAACAGAGAAAATAAAGCGCTAGGGATATATGAAAAAATTGTACTTTTTTTTATTCTTTCGTAGCCGGAATTTATGAAGAACAAATAGTCTATGTCATTTCATTGTGGGATCCGCGAATTCTTGGGCCGAGCTGGATTTGAACCAGCGTAGACATATTGC